TTAAGAACTTGGATTTGTGACAATTTGTAAAATACATATGCTTGTGAGAAGGAGGATAATCCATCAACACTCTGTGAATTATTATTACTAATATTATAAAAGGATTTTTGTATAGTTGAAATAAAGTCAATTTTCGTTTCATTAGTTTTATTACCTTTTTCATGATTTTTTTGAATATTTAAAATGGGTTTATCAATAAGAGTTTTTGTTGATTCAAGAAAAAGTTTTGTATGCATTCTGGGAATATTAATCATAGATAGAAGTATATCTATGTATATCTTTTCAATGAAAAATTTTATAAAAAAATAAAATTTATGAATTAATCGAGCGCTGCGCCTTTTTAATATTTGCCAAATAGTTTTTGGGAATTCGAATCTTTTAACATTAGAACTACTTTTATTAGTATTAGGACTAAGATTTATTCCTGGAATCACTTTTTTTTTTTCTTTTGTAATTTTTTCTATTTTTTTTCTAATTGTACTTGTTCTATCAGTTAGATCGTTCGTTTTTTTTTCTGTCAGTAAATAATTTGTCCAACTTGTAGATCTAATTTGATTCACGGATTCATGAATTATTTGATTACGCGTTATAGAATCTTTTTCTTTTTTCGTTTCGCTTGATTTATCTACTTCTTTCAATCTACTAAATAGAATTCTTTTTATTTTTGAAATTTCTTTTATTATTATTTTTAAAAATAGAATACTTTTGCTAAACCATTTGTTTGTTTTTTTTGAGATAGTTAGAAAAAATCTTGTTCTTGCTTTTAAAACTTGTAGAATTAGAAAATATTTTTTTTTTAAGTTTCCAATTTTTTTTTCGAGTTTCTTTAAAATAGGTCCAAAAAAGGAAGGCCGTTTTCGGGGAGAACCAAAAGGAAGTTCAGTCTCCATTCCCCAAACTGTTAAAAAAGAAAAATCATCCTTTTGCCCTTTCTTTTTCATTCGATCTATATAAGAAGACCCTAACTTAGATCCGTACCAAGGTTTCAGACAGAAAGGAAACAGTATTTTTATCTGAATGCCGTCTAGTAACCAATTTTTTGGAAATTCTCTTTTTGATAATTGAACACCATTATAGGTGCATTTAATATGTATTTCTCTATTCCATTCCTTGAAATCCTCAGACCATTCAGGAAATTGCAATAGTAGTATACGGATAATATTTTTAGCTACTATTAATGAAGGTAATAGAATATATTTTCTAAGAGTCGATTGAGTTATTAACATTAAACCTCTTACTGCTTGTGCGAATGGGATAGTATCCCAGGCTTCCGCTATTTCTATTCGTGCTTTTTCCTTTCTTTTGTTCTCTTCTTTTTTGTCTTTCTCTTTTTTTTCTTCTATATAATCTGAAATTTTTAGTTCTGTTCCCTCTCCCATCCAGTTTCGAAAAATGAGTTTCATTACCCCGGAGGTATCAAAAAAAAGAAGGTGTGGTTTGTATATTCTGTTCAAAAAGAGGAGAGAATGCGCATTTGCTTGAAAGAGTTCCCCAATAACTGTTTTACGTCTTTGTGCTCGCATAGACCCTTTGATTATGTCTCGACGAAAATCCGATTGTTGCGAATAGCGTATCAAAGCCACTTCGTCTGTTTTATCAGGATTTGTAATATCTTTATTATCATTATTTCGCCGATTATCAGTAAAAATCACTACACGTTTGGCTTTTCTTGAACGAATCTGATAATCAATGGGTACTTCTTCTTCACCCTCTCCTTCCTGTTGTTCTAATTCATTGATTAATTTGAATGACCATCGAGGGACGTTTTTACTGATTTCTTTTATTCCAATAATTTTTTTTTTTCTTTTTTTATTTTTAGTATCAGTTCTAATTGCATCGAATAAAAATTTTAAAAATTTTGTTTCCTTTTCGGAATCCATTCTTTCTTGTTCTAAAAATAAAAAGGAAACTTTCAAATTAAAGTTTGATTCTCTTTCTCTAGCAAGTTGACTGATTAAAGTTAAGAAATACCTTCTTTTTTTTGATAATGTTTTTTTTTCAAATCGTTCTCTTTTCTGTTCCAATTTTCGGCGATCCGTATCAGTAAGAAAGAGAACATGAATTTTATTTCTTTCTATAAAACTTTCTATTAAAATTTCATTTCTAATTAAAGGTGAAAGAAATTTTTTGATTCTTCCACGATGCAACCCATTCAAGAAAGGATCATATATTTGGTGCAAGTATTCTTTTTTATTCCCCTCATTACACAATCGAATTTTTTTTTCTAGTATATCAACAGAAATAGATCTTTTGTCTAAAGCTTCAATTCGATTTATCAACTCATTGTTTAGATTATGATTTTTTTCTTGATTAGTATAAACCCAATGATTGTATAATTCATCTTTTTCTATTATTGAGAAGGGTATCTTTCTTTGTATCATTTCCAAAAAAGTGGATAAACTAGGTGGAAACGAAAAAGATATTTTTTTTTTTCCATAACTTTGACATGTATAAAAAAAATATTGTGACATTTCATTTCTTATGGCATTTTCGAATCTAT